AGGAAAAAACAAAGGAGGAGAAACAGGAAGAGAATGAACGGATAGCAATAGCAGAAAATTGGGATACTATTCTATTTGCTCAAGCAATAAGAGGTTCTATGTTAGTAACACAATCGATTCTTAGAAAATACATCGTATTGCCTTCATTGATAATAGCTAAAAATCTCGGCCGTATGTTATTATTTCAATTCCCCGAGTGGTACGAGGATTGGAAGGAGTGGAATAGAGAAATGCATGTTAAATGCACCTATAATGGTGTTCAATTATCAGAAACAGAATTTCCGAAAGACTGGCTAACAGACGGTATTCAAATAAAGATCCTATTTCCCTTCTGTCTGAAACCTTGGCACAGATCTAAGCTACGATTCGATCATAGAGATCGAATGAAAAAGAAAGGAAAAAAAGAAAATTTTGGTTTTTTAACAGTCTGGGGGATGGAAACTGAACTACCTTTTGGTTCTCCCCGAAAAGGACCTTCGTTTTTTGACCCCATTTGGAAAGAACTCGAAAAAAAAATTAGAAAAGTGAAAAAGAAATGTTTTCTAGTTCTAAGAGCTTTAGGAGAAAGAAAAAAATGGTTTCTAAGGGTCTTAAAAGAAAAAACAAGATGGATTCTCAAAACAGTTCTATTTATAAAAAGAATAATAAAAGAGAAAGTAAATCTAATTTTCTTATTTGGATTGAGGAAAGTATATGAACCAAATAAAAATAGAAAAGATTCTATAATTAGTAATAAGATTAACCATGAATCGATCATTCGAATTAGATCTGTGGATTGGACAAATTATTCACTGACAGAAAAAAAAATGAAGGATCTGGCTGATAGGACAACCACAATCCAAAATAAAATAGAAAGGATTACAAAAGACAAGAGAAAAGTATTTCTAACTCCAAATAGAAAGATTAGTCCTAACGAGACAGGTTGTGATGATAAAAGATCGGAATCACAGAAACATATTTGGCAGATATCAAAAAGAGGAGGTGCCCGATTAATACGTAAATGGCACTATTTTATGAAATCTTTCATTGAAAGAATCTATATGGATATCTTTCTATGTAACATTAATATTCCCAGAATAAATGCACAACTTTTCCTTGAATTTGAATCAACAAAAAAAATTATCGACAAAGACATTTCCAATGATGAAAGAAATAAAGAAGGAATTGATGAAACAAATCAAAATGCAATTCACTTTATTTCGACTATAAAAAAGTCTCTTTCTAATATTAGTAATAATAAATCACAGATTTATTGTGACTTATCTTCCTTGTCCCAAGCATATGTATTTTACAATTTATCACAAATCCAAATTATTAATAAGTATTACTTGAGATCTGTACTTCAATATCGCGGAGCATATCTTTTTCTTAAGAATAGAATAAAGGACCATTTTGGAACACGAGGAATATTGGATGCCAAATCAAGGTCTAAGAAACTTCCGAATTCTGGAATGAATGAATGGAAAAATTGGTTAAGGGGTCATTATCAATACAATTTATCTCAGACTAGATGGTCTAAATTAGTACCGCAAAAATGGCGAAATAGAGTCAATCAACGTCGTATGATTCAAAATAAAGACTCAAAAAAAGATTCATATGAAAAGGAAAAAGACCAATTAATTCATTACGAGAAACAAAATAATTATGTAGTGAACTCATTACCGAGTCAAAAAGAAAAATTTAAAAAACACTACAGATATGATCTTTTATCACATAAATATATTCATTATGAAGACAGGAAGGACTCATATATTTATGGATCGCCATTCCAAGTAAATGTAGACCGAGAGATTCCATATAATTACAACATGCCTAAACCCGAATCATTTTATGTACCCGGGGGTATAGCTATTAATGATTATCTAGGGGAAGGGTCTATTATTGATACGGGGAAAAATCCGGATAGAAAATATTTGGAGTGGAGAATTCTCAATTTTTTTCTTAGAAAGAATATCGATATTGAGACTTGGACCGATATAGATACTGAAACCAACATTAATAAAAATACTAAGACTGGGACTAATGATTATCAAATAATTGATAAGAAAGATCTTTTTTATCTCACGATTCATCAAGAAATCAACCCATCCAATCAAAAAAAAAGGTTTTTTTTTGATTGGATGGGAATGAATGAAGAAATGCTACATCGTCCCATATCGAATCTAGAACCCTGGTTCTTCTCAGAATTTGTGCTACTTTATGATGCATATAAGATTAAACCGTGGATCATACCAATCAAATTACTTATTTTCAATTTGAATGGAAATGAAAACATTAGTGAAAATAAAAACATCAACAGAAATCAAAAAAAGGATCTTCGTCTATCATCTAATCAAAAAGAATATCTTGAATTAGAGAATCGAAATCAAGAAGAAAAAGAAGAGCTGGGTCAAGGGAATCTTGGATCAGATCCACGAAACCGACAAAAAGATCTTGAAAAAGATTCCGCGGAATCAGACATTAAAAAACGTAGAAAGAAAAGACAATCCAAGAGCAATAAGGAAGCGGAACTAGATTTCTTCCTGAAAAGGTATTTGCTTTTTCAATTGAGATGGGCTGATCCTTTGAATCAAAGAATTCTAAATAATATCAAGGTATATTGTCTCCTGCTTAGGCTGATAAATCCAAGGGAAATTGCTATATCCTCTATTCAAAGAGGAGAAATGCGCCTGGATGTAATGCTGATTCAGAAGGATCTAACTCTTACAGAATTGATAAAAAGGGGAATATTGATTATCGAACCGGTTCGTCTGTCTATAAAATGGGATGGACAATGGATTATGTATCAAACCATAAGTATTTCATTGGTCCATAAGAATAAGTACCAAACTAATCGAATATGCCGAGAAAAAAAATATGTTGATGAAGATTATTTCGATAGATCCATTGCACAACATGGAAAGGTACTTGTGAATGGAGATGAAAATAATTATGCTTTGCTTGTTCCTGAAAATATTCCATCTCCTAGACGTCGTAGAGAATTGAGAATTCTAATTTGTTTGAATTCCGAGAATGAGAATGTTGTGAATAGAAATTCAGTATTTTTCAATGGTAACAACGTAAGGAACTGTGTGCAATTTTTGGATGAGGACAAGCATTTTGATACAGATATAAATGAATTTATCCAATTCAAATTGTTTCTTTGGCCCAATTATCGATTAGAAGATTTAGCTTGTATGAATCGCTACTGGTTTAATACCAATAATGGCAGTCGTTTCAGTATGTCAAGGATACATATGTATCCACGAGTCAGAATTAGTTGATGGTGGATTTCCTATATATCTATATCACGTGTCATATCCGGTATATAAAGGTATACAAATGTACACACACGTTGTGTTACATTAGATTCTGATACATGATACTGATTCAATGATGTATCATATCAATTGGATCTAGGAATGAATCGGCAGAATTTTCTTAAGTCCCAATCATTCCCTTTTGTGGGTGTAGAAATGTACCATCTCCTTCTATCGAATCCAATTTTCAATTGGATTCGATAGTAAAGTAGTCTATGAATAAATCCAGATTATTTTATTGTGTGTACCAGATCTAAATGACTGGCATTATCATTATTCCTGATCGGTAAAATCCATATCTGTGGAAAAGAAAGAAAAAAAAGAGAGAGAGAAGAATTCTTTTTATGGTAAAAAATTCATTCATCTCAGTTATTCCGCAAGAAGAAAAAGAAAAAAACAAAGGGTCTGTTGAATTTCAAGTATTCAGTTTCACCAATAAGATACGGAGACTTACTTCACATTTGGAATTGCACAGAAAAGACTATTTATCCCAGAGAGGTCTGCGGAAAATTCTGGGAAAACGTCAACGTATACTGGCTTATTTGTCAAAGAAAAATAGAGTACGTTATAAAGAATTAATTGATCAGTTGGATATTCGGGAACCAAAAACTCGTTAATTTGAAAATTCGTTTGAATTATTTGCTTTATTAGATCTTGAATTTTGATGAACCTCGTTTCGTTTTCAGCAATTCATGAAATAATGAATCGGGGAAGAAAACATATGACTGTACCGGATATAAGAAAAGACTTCATGATAGTCAATATGGGTCCTCACCACCCATCAATGCATGGTGTTCTTCGACTCATCGTTACTCTAGATGGTGAAGATGTTATTGATTGTGAACCCGTATTGGGTTATTTACACAGAGGGATGGAAAAAATTGCGGAAAACCGAACAATTATACAGTATCTACCTTACGTAACACGTTGGGATTATTTAGCTACTATGTTCACAGAGGCAATAACGGTAAATGCACCAGAACAATTGGGAAATATTCAAGTACCTAAAAGAGCCAGCTATATCAGAGTCATTATGCTGGAGTTGAGTCGTATAGCTTCTCATTTGTTATGGCTTGGGCCTTTTATGGCGGATATCGGTGCACAGACCCCTTTCTTCTATATTTTCAGAGAGAGGGAATTGCTATATGATCTATTCGAAGCTGCCACAGGTATGCGAATGATGCATAATTATTTCCGTATCGGGGGAGTAGCTGCTGATCTACCTCATGGCTGGATAGATAAATGTTTGGATTTCTGCGATTATTCTTTAACAGGAGTTGTTGAATATCAAAAGCTTATTACGCGGAATCCCATTTTTTTGGAACGAGTTGAAGGAGTGGGCATTATTGGTGGAGAGGAAGCAATAAATTGGGGTTTATCAGGACCAATGCTACGAGCTTCCGGAATGCAATGGGATCTTCGTAAAGTTGATCATTATGAGTGTTACGATGAATTCGATTGGGAAGTCCAATGGCAAAAAGAAGGAGACTCATTAGCTCGTTATTTAGTACGAATCAGTGAAATGGCGGAATCCATAAAAATTATTCAACAGGCTCTGGAAGGAATTCCGGGGGGGCCCTATGAGAATTTAGAAGTCCGTCGCTTTGATAAAGCAAGGGATTCCGAATGGAATGATTTTGAATATCGATTCATTAGTAAAAAGCCTTCTCCCACTTTTGAATTGTCGAAACAAGAACTTTA